ACTCCAGAAGATATTGATCGTAAATAAGAAGACTTTTTACTAAGAAAAAGGAATAGATATTCGCATTCATATACATAAAAATTATGTAGGAACAAAAAGAATCTTTTCTTTCTTTTTGAAAAGAGGTAAATGGATTTTTTTGAAGTAATGAGACTATTCAATTTATGATATTCGTGGAAAATCAATCGCACTAAATGCAAAGAAGGAACATCTTTGATCCAGCATTGAAGGATTTGAACCAAGATTTCCAGATGGATGGGATAGGGTATTAGTAGATCCGACACATAATTTAAATGTGATAATTTATCCTCTAAAAAGGGAAATATTGAATGAATAGATCGTAAATTCTGAGATTTTGGTATTCTTTTTTCTTCAAGGGAGGCTATTAATCGCGACGAGAATGAAATTTCCAGAATGACTCCAAAACCTTCTGATACCATTTGAGAATAAAAATGATAAGAAAAAGAATTCTTGTGCAGCGAAAATACATTTTGGTTAGAATCATTCACCGAAGAAATCAAATATTTCTGTTGATACATTCGAGTAATTAAACGTTTCACAAGTACCAAACTAGATTTATTGTCATAACCTATAATTTCCACAGGTTCATAAAAAATCAAACTATTGAAGCTATGATAATGAGCAAGTGAGTAAATATACTCCTGGAGGAGTAGCGGATATAGGAAGTTTTGTTGCCAAAATCTCTCTTTTTTCAATCTAAATATCCTTGTAATCCTGCTATTTCAATACATTGCTACTTTAACCAAAAAAGAGAGGCATTTCTTGTCTTATGAAATGATACATAGTGCAATATGGGTCAGAACGGCGTATGTGTTTATGTTGTATGATAGTCTATTTTTATCTTATAGTAAAATACTATTTATAAGAAAAGAATAGAACTTCTAACTAGAAGAAATTAGAATATTAGAATAATAAAGAATAATAGAATAAGAATATTATTCTTCTAATTATTCTAAGAGATAATTCTAATAATATAGTCTAGTATTATTCTAGACTATGCACTGTCTATACTTTTACTTTATTTTTTTTTTTCTATTTTAAAGAATCGAAAATAAGATAGACTTTTTCTACTTTTTAAACTTTTAGACTTTATTGTGATTCAAAATCATAAGAATAATCTAAGAAGTAAAAAATTATAAAATTCTATAAAAGTAAGAACAAATAAAGAATATATACTCCGGAGACAAAGAGCCCAATCTACAGATCTTTTTCTTTTCCCTTTTTATCTAATTTGATTTTCTTTTTCTTGTTAATATAACTAGGAATATAGGAAAAAGAACAAAAGAAATAAAGAAAATAACAAGAAGAAAAAAGGGTAAAAATCTTTTATTTTTGCAACCTAATCACTCTTTTGACTTTGGAAATAATAATTTTTTATCACTATACTCTTTCTTATACACATCTGTCTTCAATCCACAATAAAGAATAATTAGGATTAAGAAAAAAAAGAATCAATGGTCTCACAAGAGACCCTTTTCCCACATCAGGCACTAATCTATTTTTAACGTATAATTAGTAATTTGATCGGGTAATCATTCAAATTAAGAAGGGAAGCTCGTTGCTTTTTTGTCTTACTCGAATTGGAGCCATAAGACTCTATCCATTTATTCACTAGACCAAAAAGAGTTTACTTAACTAAATTTTCAAAATATTCTAAAAAGAAAAATTCTTGTTCTATTTAGATTATGAGTACTAGAATTTTTCTTTTTTTTTCTATTTTTCTATTCTTTTTACGACATGCTCTTTTTTCCATTCATTACCTTTCAGGATCAGTCGCGGTCTTATAAACTATACCAAGAGTCTAGACGAATTTATTCATCCAAATGTGTAAAAGATCATAGTCGCAATTAAAAGCCGAGTACTCTACCATTGAGTTAGCAACCCGGACCAATATGAAGTGTAGATATGATCGAAATAAAAAAAAATTCAGCAAACTCATCCATTTTACTAAACTGAAGGAAAGAGCCAATAGGGAATGGGGATAAAAAGATCTATTTATATATGATCAAATTATATTTGTTTGATACGCCATTGTCAATATAAATGGACTTTTTAGAAAACAAAATTCAAGAAATTCTATGTAAATTTGTGTTACATTAGCACAACATAAAGAATAAAAATTTGAGTGGAAAAAAAATAAGGAAAAGGAATAAGAAAAAGGTATAGATAGAAAAATAGCGGTTTTCTTTAATCAAAAAAAGAAAGATACAATACAAATACAAGAAGAAAGATTACCCCCCTTGTTGGGGGGGTCCACAAAAATAAGAAAAAGGAGAATAAACGAAGTATGAATAGAACAAGAAAAAAAGAAACTTTGAATAAAGAATTAAATAAAGATAGGTACTCTTTATCTTATACTTTTTTCTTTATGATTCTTTCTTTTCTTTTTTATCAAAAGAAATTCGAAATTCTTTAAAGAATTCTGTCTTGCTTAAAATATCATAAACAGTTCCTGTGGGTTGAGCACCTTTTTCAAGGAAATATAAGATAGCAGGAACATTTGAATAAGTTTGATTCTTTATCGGATCATAAAAACCCACTTTTCGAAGATCTCTTCCTTCTCTTCGGGATCGAACATCAATTGCAACGATTCGATAGATGGCTCATTGGGATAGATGTAGATAAAAGATGCCCCCCTAGAAACGTATAGGAAGTTTTCTCCTCATACGGCTCAAGAAAAAATGATTCGAATTTATAGAATTTCTATTTCTATCTATTTTTTTTTCCTTCTTTACAGAAAAAGAAATCTCATTTATACTCCTAACTCAAGTTGGATATTTTGAAAAGATTTCAAAAGGGAATCCTTAAAATTTATTGAGCTGTCTCTAACCTCTTTTTCTGTCTATTTTCAGATCTATTTTTTTTTTTACTCATTCTGATCCAATTGTTGAGACAAGTTAAAAAAGTGTTTCCTTGTTCCGGAATTTGTTGTTTTTGCTTTGCGCTTTTTTCAATCATTAGGTTTAGACATTACTTCGGTGATATTTACTCCTTTTCAAAAAGGCAGCAACATACCTTTTGTTTTTTGTTCTTTCTATGGAAAAGAGAAAAATCATTTTATTCCTTTGTGATACACTCTTGATTAAAACAGTTTGAAAATTTAGACAAATTTGGTTTTTTTTCATTTCAAACTTGTTCAATTTTGAACCTCTCCATTTATCTATAATCTATATTTAGATATTTATGATATATTTACAAAGTTGATCTAACTTATTGATTGTCACTAACCCTAGATTATTACCCCGATAAAAGAATCAATTATTTTTGCTCGAGCTCCATCATATGCTATACCTTATATATACCATTAGTCTCTTTATTTAGCAACCCAAGACAAATTTAATCAGGTTCCTAGCAGAACAAATCATGTCGAGACAAGAGCATCTTCATTCGTATAGAAGATGGTGGATGTCAGAATCCACAGCCAATCATGTCCTTCAAGTCGCACGTTGCTTTCTACCACATCGTTTCAAACGAAGTTTTACCATAACATCCCTATAATTTTCTTTTAATTTGGAACCATATGCAATTGATTAAATATGGAATCATGAATAGTCATTGGCTGAACCGATACATAAGAATCTACACTTATAGACTTATAGATTAAGTCTATACCCAAAAAGGATTTCACTTAACATTACCCCTATATTTTCTCATATGAATAATATAACATAAAACAACAAACCAGTTTTAAGCAAACTTCTTTACATCTTCAACAAATCTTTGAGGATTGTCCATCAGAAATCCTTTTTATTAAAATAAAAAAGATTCTAAACCTAAAAAAATCCTTTGGCTTTACTTTCATTCAGATGGAAAAGAAATACCCATGAATGGATAAAAGTTTTTATTTAACTAAAGATTTCATTGAAATCTTCATAAATATTCAATTATAGTCAATTAGAGAATAAAGAAAATAATAAGATAATCTGAAATAATAAGATATTCTTAATAAGAAAAATATACAAATAGACAATATATTCTTATGTAAGAATTATGGATTTATGTATGAATAGATTCTAATATAAGTATATCCTAATCTATTCATATTTTCTCATTTTTCCTTTAGATTTATGAAATATGATTTTATAATTTGAATATTATGATTTCCTTTTTTTCACCATCTCCAATTGAATCTGATTTTCATTGAATTTAAAACAGAGAGATAGTTTGAGAATAAAGTTTCTTCGTTTTCATTATTAGAAAGTCTAAAAAGTCTCGTGTAAGGTAAGATCAAAGATAAAATCAAAATCCTCGGGATTCTGATCTTTTCGCATCCATCTCCATTATAAAAAAAAAACAAAGAATTGTTGAATTCAATTTTCAATTTCAATCGAGAAGAATTTTTTGTTTCTGATGCGAACGATCTGGGACGGAAGGATTCGAACCTCCGAGTAACGGGACCAAAACCCGTTGCCTTACCGCTTGGCCACGCCCCATTTCTTTTTGGTCTAAGAAAAACTAAGATAAATATTGGTTATTCGTCAATAACCAACCTCAAAAAATATAGGACATGTTGCCGCTAGGATTCAACATAATAGATATAGAATCAAAAAGATTAATTGATCATTACTTATAATTCAATTAAGATATTCTATAAAAATAGAATTCCTTGTATTCTTATTTGATTGGATAATGTAAAGAAGGATTCTTGATTGGGGAGAAGTCAAAGAAAAATAAGAATTTATTTCTTTTATCTGCTATCTACCTTTTTTTCTTTTCAATTTTACCTAAGAAAAACAACTCAATCCAATCTGATAATTTCTTATTCAATTTAATTTGAATCTTTAACTTTAAGAACAAGAAAAGAATATTTGTTATGCTTAATATCTTTTGTTTAATTTGTATCTGTCTTAATTCTACCCTTTCTTTGAGTAGTTTTTTCTTCGCCAAATTGCCCGAGGCTTATGCCTTTTTCAATCCAATCATAGACGTTATGCCAATTATCCCTTTACTCTTTTTTCTCTTAGCCTTTGTTTGGCAAGCTGCTGTAAGTTTCCGATAAAAATTGAATCTCTAATCTATATTCAATTCAGAATTTATTTTACAAAAAAAAAGATGAGATTTTATTCTGAATATCAATAAGATCATAAATAAGATTCAGATAAGTCTGGACATTAGGAAACCTCGATTCAAAAAGTCTGGTATTTTATGAAATTTCATTTGAATATTGAATAAGGGAAGGGGGCGATGATCTTTAGCTTTTATTTAAAAAGCTAATCAGCTTATTTATTTGGTTCTAACCTTTCGATCCCATACCCCATAAAATTCCTTCTCAAATTACTTAATTATAGATAATTCTAGATATGAATATGGCAAGTATGGCAAGAAATTTTTGGTAACGAAAAAAGACGAATCTTATTACATTAGAAAAAAAAAATTCGTGAAAATAAATTTCAAAAAAACTTCCTTTTTTTATCTTTAGAGCGATAGTATGTGTCGTAAAATAGGTGATCTATTTCCTTAAAAAAAAAGGATCTTATCTTATCTTGGAGATTTGTAATGCTTACTCTTAAACTATTCGTTTACACAGTAGTAATATTCTTTGTTTCTCTATTCATCTTCGGATTCTTATCTAACGATCCGGGGCGTAATCCTGGGCGTGAAGAATAAAAAGAATAAAAAAAGAGATGAGATTCATTTTTACTCTTTCTTTTTTCATAGGTAAATGTATAAAGAAAAGAAATGGAATAGATGTTATATAAAGATAAAAGATTCATAAATAAATAAATAAAGAATAATCAAAAATTATTCCAATTATAAAATATCAAGTGATCAGGGGGGGGGGTCGGAGAGAGAGGGATTCGAACCCTCGATACGAAGAATTCGTACAACGGATTAGCAATCCGACGCTTTAGTCCACTCAGCCATCTCTCCCCAGTCAAAATTGGAAATTTATCAAATTTATCATGTGTGGAATCAATGATTCAAAAAATATTTCTCGAATAGAAAGAATACCTTACTTCTTTTATTTTTTACAAAACAAAAACTTCATTTCACCGGCCTGGTTAAGTATAAGTACTGGCCGGGCCAGTACTTCTTTTGTTTCGACAAATCAAAATCTTTATTGACTTTATTGAAAAGAGAAGAGTAATTTTCATTGCCATTCCTAATTATTATAAATTAGATAAGATTCTAATAGATAGATTATCTTATAAATTATTGAAAAAATTATCTATATCTAACTATATATTATATAGATTCTATTATATATCTAATATCTAAATTAATAATTAATAGAATGAATCTATTTTATTTTCATTTTAGATTCTATATATTTAATATTTATTTACTAATTGAATCTTAGAGATTCTATTTCTATTCTTAGTATATTATAGTAAATTAGAGTCTAATTTAGAATATTTACTATTTATAGCTTTCTAGTAAAAAATAGTAAAAGTGTTTTAGTACTATTAATAGTATTTAGAGTATATATTATATACCAATAGAGTACTAATATTGTACTAAGATTTTTCGTCTTTATTTTTTTTTTTCTTTCTTATTAATATTAAGACTTCTTAAGGGAATTATTAAGATGAATAGAATACTGAACTCCAATTTTCATTTAGAATGAATTTTGTTTTGTATTAATGAATTTCCTAATTTTATAAATTTTCTATTTAAGAAAAAAAAAAAGAGATCTGATAAGAGAAAGAATATGAAAAAAAATACACATATTTCGAAAATGATACTAGAAATCATTTACTTGTTCAAAGCAAAGGACAAGCTTGAAAGTTTGAGGCCCAATTTACCCAAATTCAGAAAATCTAATGGTTCAAATGAAGAGAGGTTTCAAAAAATAAAAGACTTATAACTTTAGTACACTATTGAAATTTGACTAAACTTTTTGCTATTTACCTATTCTTTTTTCAAGTTTTCCCGTGGGGGAACAAAATACTGAGATTTTCATGATTATGATGCTATATTGACTACATCTAATTACTTTGTTGGACAAAAGGCCCATTTATATCCAATAATGAATATGTAGCGGGTATAGTTTAGTGGTAAAAGTGTGATTCGTTCTATTAACAACTTCAATAGTTAAGGGGTCTTTCCTTTTTTTTTCATATTCCGATCAAAAACTTTATTTCTTAAAAAGATTTAATACTTTATCCCTCAATAGCACATTTGAGGAAAAAATATACATTATCACGATTTATATACAAAAGACAATCAGAATTTTCATAAAAAAATTGTATTATGGAGTCGAGAAGCATAATTTTTTTGATTGGTTCAATTCTTCCAATTAAATGAGTATGAATAAAAGATCTATGGAATAATAGTACAAAACTTTCAATCGTAACTAAATCTTCAATTTTTGCGCTTAAAAAGGGGAGATTGAAGCCAAAATAGCTATAAAATGATGGTTTTGGTTTACTAGAACCCTCGGCTTATTATTTGAGCTCGGTAGAAAAAAAATTATTTTCCTTAGGATCCCACAAGTAGAAAAGAAATAGGGAACGAAGTAACTAGACTAGAAAGATT